TTAGAGGAATTGTATCAATAGTCGGACCTTATCGAAATATTGTATATATAATTGTATTATATAAATAAAAAAAAAATGAAGGTCTCTTTTCTTGATTGATTTGTTCTACAGAGACGAAGCCCCTCCAATCCAAATTTTTTTTTAATTAAAAATTGGAAGTTTCTATGAAATAATAGAGGGGGCTCGGTGACCTTTAGGAAAGGGCAAAGAAGCTTTTAACTTTAGATTTCCTATTATCAATTATCTAAAAACTAAAACAAATGGAGAAAAGCCGACTATCGGAATCGAACCGATGACCATCGCATTACAAATGCGATGCTCTAACCTCTGAGCTAAGCGGGCTCACGTAATATAAATTGTACACGTATACTAATTTAGTACTGCTACTGAGATCTTAACTGTTTATTCTTAGTTATTTCATAATAAATATGATATAAATGTAGAAAAATTCAACTATAGAAACGAATAAAAATGGAAAATCTCATTTTCAAAAACATTTCATTTTGATATATTAATTTAGATCTATTTCTCAAATATATGTTTATCAATAATAAATATCTTAATTTGTTTAATTAGAGACTAAGATTTTTTGACTATTACATTACATATTTAATATACATATTTAATATTGTTTTTTGAAATTTTACTATAAATAAATATAAAAATATAAATAAATATAAATCCATTTTAAAAAAGAATTCTAAATTATAAATTAACGGAATGATTAATTGATTAATTATATCTATTCGATTAGTTATGTCGATTAGTTATGGCTATTAATGAAAGTATTAAATTAATAATACTAAATTGTCCTTTGTCGTTTTTTTTTTATTATGATCTGCCCTAAGAAAAGGATACGAAAAGAAAAGTGCACTCCAGATCATAATGAAACAGTCCTAGGGTTTCATTCGGAAAGGCGAAACCTAAGACGAAAAAACAAAGAATCGACCGTTCAAGTATTCAAAAGTGCACACTAAAAATGATATAAAATGATAGAAATAGGGACATGTATATATAATATATTATATCTATTATAATAGTAATAGATATATGTTATTATGTTATGCGGTATATATCTATATTGAATTTCTGGTTGGACTAAGTATGATCTCCAATCCAATAGAGATGAAAGAAGATAGATACGAAATCAAATCGGAGAAAACCCTTTTCAATACAATACAGGAATCGATATCTAATGAATTCAACGTTTATAGCATAATATAAATGGGGAAATGAACAAATAAGGGGTAAACGGCATCATGATGTGTGTGATACTAATCACAAAGGGGGGATATGGCGAAATTGGTAGACGCTACGGACTTAATTGGATTGAGCCTTGGTATGGAAACCTACCAAGTGATAACTTTCAAATTCAGAGAAACCCTGGAATTAAAAATGGGCAATCCTGAGCCAAATCCCGTTTTATGAAAACAAACAAGGGTTTCAGAAAGCGAGAATAAATAAAGGATAGGTGCAGAGACTCAATGGAAGCTGTTCTAACAAATGGAGTTGGCTGCATTGTGTTCGTAGTAAAGGAATCGAAACTTCCGAAAGGATGAAAGATAAACCTATATACATATGTATACTTACTGAAATACTATCGCCAAATAATTCAAAATGATTAATGACGACTCCGTCCGCTAAATCTTTTTATTTTTAAAAATTTTTAAATCGGATAAGAATAAAGATAGAGTCCCATTCTACATGTCAATATCGACAACAATGAAATTTATAGTAAGAGGAAAATCCGTCGACTTTAGAAATCGTGAGGGTTCAAGTCCCTCTATCCCCAAAAAGACCCGGTTGCCTCCCTAATTATTTATCTTCTTATTTTGTTAGTGACTCATAATTGGTTATAGTTCTCAGTCATTCTCACTCTACTATTTTCACATTTCACAAACAGATCTGAGCGGAAATTTTTTTTCTTATCACATCATAAGCAAGCCTTGTGTGTGATATATATGATACGTGTTCAAATGCAAATGAGCATCTTTGAATAATATTGTTAAATTTCAATAATTAACAATTCATATCATTAATTGTATTATTTGTACTGTATTGAAACTTATAAAGTTTTCATTTTGAAGATACAAGAAATTCGACCAGGGCCTGGATAATACCTTGTAATATCTGTAATATCTTTTCATTTTTTTAATTGACATAGACCCCAGTCCTATATTAAAATAAAATGAGGATGGTGCGTCATCAATGGTCGGGATAGCTCAGCTGGTAGAGCAGAGGACTGAAAATCCTCGTGTCACCAGTTCAAATCTGGTTCCTGGCACATGAGTAATTTGTATGAGTATATATTCTACAAATTAATTGATATGGGTCCACATACATATTCAGTGTTCTAGTTATAGATCATGATACATACTTATCCATCTAAGTGTCGGAACTATCCCCCTTACTAATTTTGTTTTGTAGATTGTATCTAAAACAGGTAAAAAAAACGATGGGTATTGTGTATTTATTAAAGTATACAAAAGAAACGAATTGC